ATATTGATGATAGTAATGATGACCTTGATATTGATACGGAGCTGCTAACTATGACGAGTGTGCTAACTATGTATATGACGACGAAAATAGACCAATTTGATATCACCCTTCAATTCGAATTAGCAAAAGCAATGTCTCCTTGCATAATATGGATTCCAAACATTCATGATCTGCATGTGAATGAGTCGAATTACTTATCCCTCGATCTATTAGAGAACTATCTCTCCAGGGATTGTGAAAGATGTTCCACTGGAAAGATTCTTGTTATTGCTTCGACTCATATTCCCCAAAAAGTGGATCCCGCTCTAATAGCTCCAAAGAAATTCAATACATGCATTAAGATACGAAGGCTTCTTCTTCCACAACAACGAAAGCACTTTTTCATTCTTTCATATACTAGAGGATTTCACTTGGAAAAGAAGATGTTCCATACTAACGGATTCGGGTCCATAACCATGGGTTCCAATGCGCGAGATCTTGTAGCACTTATCAATGAGGCCCTATCAATTAGTATTACACAGAAGAAATCCATTATAGAAACTAATACAATGAGATCAGCTCTTCATAGAAAAACTTGGGATTTTCGATCCCAGATAAGATCGGTTCAGGATCATGGGATCCTTTTCTATCAGATAGGAAGGGCTGTTACACAAAATGTACTTCTAAGTAATTGCCCCATAGATCCTATATCTATCTATATGAAGAAGAAATCATGTAAAGGAGGGGATTCTTATTTGTACAAATGGTACTTCGAACTTGGAACGAGCATGAAGAAATTAACGATACTTCTTTATCTTTTGAGTTGTTCTGCCGGATCGGTCGCTCAAGATCTTTGGTCTTCATCCAGACACGATGAAAAAAATTGGATCACTTCTTATGGATTCGTCGAGAACGATTCTGATCTAGTTCATGGCCTATTACTATTATTACTATTAGAAGTAGAAGGCGCTCTGGCTCTGGCGGGATCCTCACGGACAGAAAAATATTGCAGTCAGTTTGATAATAATCGAGTGACATTACTTCTTCGGTCCGAACCAAGGAATCAGTTAGATATGATGCAAAATGGATCTTGTTCTATCGTTGATCGGAGATTTCTATATGAAAAATACGAATCGGAGTTTGAAGAAGGGGAAGGGGCCCTCGATCCGCAACAGATAGAGGAGGATTTATTCAATCACATAGTTTGGGCTCCTAGAATATGGCGATTTGATTGTATCGAAAGGCCCACTGAATTGGGATTTCCCTATTGGACTGGGTCATTTCGGGACAAATGGATCATTTATCATAAAGAGGATGAGCTTCAAAGTGGAACCATGCAGTACCAGACACGAGATAGATCTTCCAAAGAACAAGGCTTTTTTCGAACAAGCCAATTCATTTGGGACCCTGCGGATCCATCCTTTTCCCTATTCAAAGATCAGCCCTCTGTCTCTGTGTTTTCACGTCGAGAATTCTTTGCAGATGAAGAGATGTCAAAGGGGCTCATTGCTTCCCAAACAAATCCTCCTACATCTATATATAAACGCTGGTTCATCAAGAATACGCAAGAAAAGCACTTCGAATTGTTGATTCATCGCCAGAGATGGTTTAGAACCAAGAGTTCATTATCTAATGGATCTTTCCGTTCTAATACTCTATCCGAGAGTTATCAGTATTTATCAAATCTGTTCCTATCTAACGGAACGCTATTGGATCAAATGACAAAGACATTGTTGAGAAAGAGATGGCTTTTCCCGGATGAAATGAAACATTTGATTCATGTAACAGGAGAAAGATTCCCCATTCCTTAGCCGTAAAGATATGTGCCCATGAAAAGGGGATTAAGTGGAACAGAATTGGCCGGATGGTAGAGTCGTGGAAACACTTGTTTCTTCCATCTTTTTGGCCTTAGCTCCATGGAACAATATGCTACTGCTGAAACATGGAAGAATTGAAATCTTAGATCACTATGTGTGGATGATATGAACTGCCTAAACAAGAATTCTTGAACGGCGAAAGAGCCTATTACTCGCTACATCAAACAATTTCTACTAATGAAACCATGTAAATCCATCGGAAAATACGCATGTCCACTGAAATGGTTGTTGCTATCTGCTCCAATAACGAATCATTGGTTTCATTGAATAACTAAAGAAGATAGATAGACCTTTCTCTTCGTCTCAGGTCGATGGATCTCCTCAATTGGAAGATCTCCCATATGGATAATACACATTCCAGTTGACCGAGCCTAATTCTAATTGCTTTGTTCCGTTCCGAAGCAAAGATATCCACGTAGGCGGGTTCGTCCTATTCAGATATTCACGACCAAGAGGTACGATCCTCTTTCGGATAGGCTGGAATGCCAACAGACGTCTGTCTATTCTCTAATTCACCCGACCCCATTTTAAGAACGTCCAGTGCCAAAGTCACTGAATGGGTAAGTCGCCAATCCCTAATGTAATGTACTTTCTTTGCTGGGTTACGGGTACTGGTGGGTATTTGACCAGGGGTTTTTATCAAT